GAAAAAAAACAATGCCTACAGGAAAAGGACTAATCAGTTATTTCTGCCATCGCCTCAAACGTGTCAATATTCTCACTAATGGTACGTAAATGTAACTCCTTGTTCAAAGAACTATTCAGAGTGCCTCGAGCTCCTTTTAAAACTTGTTGGAAAACCTGTTGTCGGACTTGCTGAACCGCCCTTTGGTGGTCAAAACGAATGGTTTCATTTTTGTAATTTTCTAATTCTTCCAAAGTCTTATAAGTTGACTTAATCAAATTCAATTTTTCTCGTTCTATCTCCGAGTATCCATTCACTCGAAATTGATCTGCTTCCCTTTCGACTTTCCGTAAGCGAGCCCGGGCTTTTTCCAGCCGTTGAATGGCCCCCCCCTGCAGTTCCTCTGAATTTCGAATAGTATTCAGGATCTTCCGTTTTCGATTATCTAATAAATCACTTAATGAAAGTAGATTATCTTTCCATTCATCTCAAAACTTACATGATCCCTTCCCGAACCAAACATGAATTTTTCGATTCATTTGGCTCTCACACTCAATTACTTCAACTTTTTAAGTATGGGGGCAATTCCCATATCTTTTTTTTTAATGTAATGAGCCTATCCTCTACCTCTCTTCTCTATTCATATTCCAAGATGTCGCGACTAATCACTAATCCAAGACCAGAATATTTTGAGGACTCTTCTGACGGAACAAAACAAAAATATTGAATTGTCAGCAAAGTTGTTTCTTTTTTTCGTCAAATCCAAAGAATTCTTCTTACTTTATATTATACACAGGTCACCGATTCAGCATAAAAAGCGGTTGATTGAAATATTTCAAATATTTTGCATTCCAATAAAAGAAAAGGCTCAAATAATTTTATCGACATGAGTGTTTTATATCGAAAAAAAAAAACAAATTCCAATTATTCATTTTGCAAACATTTCTATTCTATATTAATATAGTAGTAGAAAGAGTACCATGCTGCGTCTGGACTTCAAACAGTTTGGTTTAGCTTTAACCATGTTAATGACCCCACACTATTGGTTTGGTTGATAGAGAATCAAAGTGGATTTACCAATGAATCACGAAATGCTATGGTTCTTAAATATGATTTGAAATTGATTCAGAAGTAATTCGCGGAATCGTGCACCTTTTTCGATCTAGTTATCTAGTTATAATGAAAAAAAGTACAGCTGGTTGGATCCAGCCTATTCTTGAAATAAACAACTCGCACGCACTCCCTTTCCAAAAAAGATCAATACACCAAGGACTACACTTAGATTTATTGGATTTGTTGCTAAAATATCGGTATTAAACCCGAAACTCCCGGCAAATGACCAGCGAACCAAGGAAACGAAAGAATCGGTTATATTTTTCATATTATCTCCTCTTTTAGATAGACTAAAAAAAAATACGGAATTTGCATATTTATAGGATTAAACAAAGGGATTCGCAAATAAAAGCGCTAATGCTACAACCAGTCCATAAATTGTTAAAGCTTCCATAAAAGCCAGACTAAGCAATAAAGTACCTCGTATTTTTCCCTCCGCCTCGGGTTGTCTCGCGATACCTTCTACAGCTTGACCCGCAGCAGTACCTTGACCTACTCCAGGTCCAATAGAAGCAAGCCCGACGGCCAACCCAGCGGCAATAACAGAAGCGGCAGAAATCAGTGGATTCATGATAAGTTCCTCGCACTAAAATAAAGAAATAGTTAATGATACAATCGTCCAATGAATTATGACTTAATTATTCGATCGCTAAGATTCATCCAGTCGAAATAACTAAGAACTCGGAATTGAAGTAATAATAATATTAGTATTAAACCATAAAAGCTACTTCGATATCTCTTTTTTAGTTCCGATCCACAGGATTTTTGTGAATCCATACGACTTTTGTTCTTCCATTTCTTCTTTCCAAACTCTTTTTTAATTCTTCGTTCGTTAGTTTTCTTTATTTCATCGCTTTATTCATTCACATTCAATTCACAGGCAAAGACGAAACCGAAGAATCTCTATTGGAATCTCTATCTAAGCTCACAATAGTAGGGCGGATTAGATATATCTTTAGTTGATATATAACTATCAATATCTAATATCATATATACATGTCTTTCTTCCATAACGTAAACCAACTATTCATATCTTCATATCTTAGATTCAAGCTATTCGTATCTTAAAGTCAATCGTATTCTAGAATCATTCTTGGAACCATACACAAGAGTTGGCTTAGAGTCATTAGATCCCATATACCAAATTCTGTTCCCCTCTCCCAATCAACCCATTTTTTATGAATCTCGTTTGGCGAATCATTGCATAGAAATAAACATAAGTATTTTATTCCGGTAAGGTCATTCACTTTAATTATTTATTTATTAATATTTTCTTTCGGTCAATCGTTGAATTGAATAAAATCAACTGAAATGGGAATCATTCTAGAAAGCATCTTTCTTTTTCTTTTTTTTTTAATCACACACCGTGTAAATTGTGATACGATACTATAAGAATTTTTATATTAAGAATTTTTATTCAAATAATGACTCCTTATATTTGAATTGAATGAACAAAACAATAGAACGATAATATTCATTGGCAGGAGTATGATATAATAAAGCCAAACATGAATTTTAGGAAAAAGATCTTTTTGATCTCTTTCCTTTTTTACAATTCCCCAATATCTGAATTTTTTTTCTATGACTCTTGGTCGTATATCCCGTATTTGTCTATTTCTATTTGTATATTGATGTTTCCTAAGTGGATTATCTTTAGTTACGCATACACTGCGTTATTCTAAGCTAAAAAAAAAAAAGAGACTATTTCGAAAACTAGTCAATGATGGCCCTCCATAGATTCGCCTATATAAGCCGCCGCTAAAGTTGCAAAAATAAGAGCTTGAATACCGCTTGTAAATAATCCAAGGAACATCACAGGTATAGGAACCACTAAAGGTACTAAAGAAACAAGAACAACAACTACTAATTCATCAGCTAATATATTCCCGAAAAGTCGAAAGCTAAGTGATAAAGGTTTTGTGAAATCTTCTAAAATGTTAATGGGTAAAAGAATTGGAGTCGGTTGAATGTATTTACTGAAATAACCTAATCCCTTTTTAGAAAGACCTGCATAGAAATATGCTACTGACGTGAGCAAGGCTAAAGCGACGGTAGTATTGATATCATTCGTAGGTGCAGCTAACTCCCCATGGGGTAACTGTATTATTTTCCAAGGTAAAAGAGCACCGGACCAATTCGAAACAAAAATAAATAGAAACATAGTTCCAATAAAGGGAACCCATGGACCATATTCTTCTCCAATCTGAGTTTTGCTCACGTCTCGAATAAATTCAAGGACATATTCGAAGAAATTTTGACCGGCAGTCGGAATAGTTTGTGGATTCCGAACAGCTATAAGGGCTGAACCTAATAAGATAGCAATTACAACCCAAGAAGTAATAAGTACTTGGGCATGGACTTGTAAACCTCCTATTTGCCAATAGAAATGTTGGCCTACTTCCACACCGGATATATCGTATAACCCTTTTAGTGTGTTACTGGAACATGATATAACATTCATATTGCCCTCTAACAGAAATAGAACTTTAAAAAGAATTATTTTGATTCAACCCTCTCCCTTTCGACTTGTATACTTTAATTAGAATTATCCGTTTTGAATACCCGCTAATCACACAATATCCACAGTTTTTTTTAATTTCTTTTCTTTTATGCGATTCAAGAAGAGTAACCGATTCCAAAATCCAAAAATCCATGTAGTTACCAAAAAAATTTCTTTATCTTATTATTAATCAAGGATTTCGTATATAGCTAGAACGACCCTCACAAATTGCAAATACAAATTTATTAAGAATTAATCGGATTGAAGCTATAGCCGTTTGCTGGAATCGAAATATCTGCGAGATCGGGGTCACAATTTGTATCGATTAAACAAATTGTTGGAATTCCAAAAGCGATACATTCTCGAAGAGCCGTATATTCTTCTTGCTGATCAACGATGATTACAATATCCGGTACCCCCGTCATATATTGAATCCCGCCCGGATACGTTTGCAAGCGTGATAATTGTCTCTTCAGGATAGCTGCATCTCTTTTTGGAAGACGGTTGAGTCTCCCCGTCTTTTGTTCCGCTCTCAAATCCCTGAACTTATGAAGTCTCGTTTCTGTAGTGGACCGATTCGTTAACATACCACCGAGCCTTTTTTTTTTTTATTAATAGAATATAATGACATATAATGACACCGGGTTCTTATTGCAGCTCGTGCTACTAAATCCGCTGCTTTATAACAAGCTTCTGATAAAAAACGAGCAGTTCTTGTCAGATTTGTAATATGAATACCTTTATGTTTTGCTGAGATATAAGGTGACATTCTAGGATTCCATTTCCTAGTACCATGACCAAAAGGAATTCCTGCTTCCATCATCTCTTCAAAATTGATATTCCACTATCTTCTTGCCATTTCTCCCCATACTTCCTCTTTTTTTTTATCAAAAAAAGATTTGATAAAAAAAAGAGACGAGGTGCCCTGAAATAAATAATTGTTCCAATGGAACCTTCTCTTCTACCAGAGATTGGCCATTGATACACAATCCAGGCCATTCATTACTTTCTATTCGTTATTATCTTTCTTTTCTTACTATTAAGAAATCAAAGGATCAAAAATAGTTAAGAGAATCCGCTCCTTAGGACTCATTAAATCTTCTAAATGATTGTTCTGATGTATCATGTAAAGTCTTTGAAATGCAAAAGTCTAATAATTCTCTGTGGTGTAAGAAAATATCTATCATCCCCCCCCCGAATAAATTCTTTTTTTTGTTTTCAAAAGAATATTGTTATGCTGCCGTGAACAGTGCACTAATGCTTTGAATCCGGTACCAACGGGTATCATCCCCCCTAGAACAACGTTCTCTTTCAGGCCTTTCAACCAGTCGATACGACCCCGGAGAGCTGCTTTTGCTAAAACCCGAGCGGTTTCTTGAAAACTTGCTTCAGATATAAAACTTTGAGTATTCAGAGATGCTCTCGTTATTCCCAATAATATAGCTCGATAACAGATCGCTTCTTCCAAAGCACGCCCCGTTCGCTCCGCTCGTAACAATCCAATAAGTTCGCCGGGTAAAAAAATATTAGACATTCCATCTTCTGAAACCAACACTTTTGATGTTATTTGACGTACAATAATTTCGATATGTCTATTATGGATTTTGACCCCCTGGGATCGATAAACCTTTTGGATCTTATTAACCAAAGAGATACGACTTTGCACTATAGTTAGCTCAGCACCAATTAAGAATCCCCAAGGAATCCCAAGAATTCTTGTTATACGCGCGTTCCAACCCTCAACTCTTTTTTCTAGGTTCATCGATATTGAATCAATCGAACGCACTTCTAACACCTGTTCTACTTTTGGAAGACCCTGCGTTATATCACCAGATCTTGATTTTTCATATATAAATGTAATTAATGTATCTCCTTCATAAAGGATTTCTCCATAATGCCCATGAACAGTTGCTCCTGGAGTAGCCAAATAAGGCTTAGCTGATCTTATTACTACAGAGCCAGCTTGAACAATTAAAACTTGACCTGATTTGAGGTGTGGTCCATTTGTGGCTATACATATATTTTCACAAATAAACTGCCCAAGACTCATTATTGTGGACATTTCCTCACAATAATTATGATGGATAAAATCCCAATTCAAATTAAATGGATTCAAAACAATCTTACTGTCTGGATCAGGATTATAAATTCTCTCGTTTTCATCCATTAAATAAAATTTACGTACTTGAAAAGTCTGTTTTAAATTATCAAGTTTCAAATAGTTAGTTACCGAAATCGGATTATAAGGTATTAAATAGTAAAATGAATAAAAATTCGCAATTTGAAGGACTGTTCCTAAGGGTCCCAACGAATTCCTAATTGGAATTAGAGGATCTTTTTGAATGTGAATTGATTGCTTTATCACATTATGATATTTGATATCGTTGAATGGACCCATTCGAAAACAATTAGATGATGACAAAATTATCAAAGATTGGCATTCCTTATTTCTATTCAACAAGGTATGAATAGTTCCTTGATTTTGTCTAAGTGATTGTTGAACCCTTGCCTTGAAATAAATGGAGTAAAAAGGATTTCTATTGGTGCGATCTGGACCATTATCAGAGATCAATTCTGGACTTGACGGAGCATTCCTTTTTCTGATATACAAAATATGGGATTGCACTAAGTCGATTCTTAGGAAATCTCGAATCATACCATTTGTACTTACTTCAACAAAGGAAGCACAGACCTCTTCGACGGAAGAACTTTTTTTGTCTTGGTCCCAATTCAAGACTAAACAAGTTCGAACTAATTGAATACTTGTGTCAGAAATACCCCGAAAGGGTTTGCCCTTTCCATAAAGGATATAATTGACAACTCGAAGGTGCATATTATCCTTTTCCCGCAGCAGATCCTGGGGGAAGAGTGTTACTAAATTGATACCGTTCGCTATTTCATATGTGACTACGGGTCGAACCAAAACAAAATGCTTTTTCTTGGTAGGTGTGATCCGTTGGACATAGATCCATTTTTTTAATTTTTTTGATTCCCGGGTGGATTCCTTAAGTTCTTTTTTTCCCGTTTCCGGCGGTATCAAGATGCCACTGTGTCGGGATATCTTATCCGTTTCCCCAGGAAAATGGATATCCCCAGAAAAAATTTGGAGTTCAATCTTTTTTTTTTTTTTCTCCACTCGGACCAATCCGCCCACTTGGCTTCTTCTATTTAAAGCGATTCGGGTATCTACTCCAATGATACTATTATTCCGTACCATTACGTAAGAAGATTCGGGTAAAATATGCACTTCCTCGGGAATGAAAAAAAAGCGATCAATTTTCATTTGAAATTTTGGCTTAATTTTTTTGACTCCTCGATACTCAATCAAGCCCTCTTTTTTGACGATTGAATGCGCCCCTATAGTCCCATATTTAGTAATTCCTGAATTCTTTCTTCTGTATCGAGGATCATCAAAATAAGCAAGAATACCATTTTTACGGAAAATGCCCTTTATGGGTATTTCAATCGAGATACCTGAATGGGGCATTAGTTCTTTCTCTTGTTCTTGAATGGATTGGAACGGAATGAAAAATTGATTTCTTCGCCTTTTTGCCAATAAATCAGAATTCTTGTGGAGAATTGCAGGATGTATGAGATTACAATGACCAATACCTATGATTCGATTAAATCCCGAATAATCAAAAATAGCATCTTCTTTTTTATCAGAAAAATCTGACCTAACTAATTGGTGTCTCACTTGATCATTATTCACTGAGAGGCTAGAAATATATCTTCGTTCGACAGAATGAGAATGGATGTTCAGTTGATCTTGATCCTTGTGGAGTGAAAAAGAAACTACACCGGATCTGCACGAACCTCCTGATAATATCCATAAATGACTTGTTTTTGGTAAGAGCCGGACATTACTATATTGAAATTCGGGTGCATGGTACACGTCGGTACTCCAG